AGTAAATAAATTCGAAACATATAAAATGCGGTTAATCCTGCTGTGGAACAAGCTATTATTGCGAAAATTGGTGAATACAACCAACTATCATTAAGAATCTCATCCTTAGACCAAAAACAGGCAAAAGGTGGAATACCACAAAGAGAAAGTGTACCCACTAAAAAAGCAGTTTTTGTAATTGGTACATGTTTTGTTAAACCACCCATAAGAACCATATTTTGACTTTTAGCTGGAGAATATCCGACAACAGCTTCCATTGAATGAATAATGGATCCAGATCCTAAAAACAACAATGCTTTTGAATAAGCATGAGTAATCAAATGAAATAAAGCGGCTCGATAGGATCCCATACCTAAAGCTAACATCATATAACCCAATTGAGACATTGTGGAATAGGCCAAATTTTTCTTAATATCTTTTTGAGCAATAGCTAAAGTAGCTCCTAATACTACTGTTATTATACCTATAAAAGCTATTCCATTCATTATTGGGGGTAGAACTATGAAAAGAGGAAGAAGCCGAGCTACAAGAAAAATTCCAGCCGCTACCATAGTAGCAGCATGTATAAGGGCGGAAATAGGAGTAGGTCCTTCCATAGCATCAGGTAGCCACACATGAAGAGGAAATTGGGCGGATTTAGCGACTGCGCCACAAAATAGGAAGAGGGCAAACAAAGTAACAAAAAAAACATTAATCTCATTTTTATAAATTAAGTTATTTATTATTTGAAACAAATCCCTAAATTCCAAACTACCCGTTATCCAATAAAGACCTAAAATTCCCAATAATAAACCAAAATCCCCTACACGATTAGTTACAAATGCTTTTTGACAAGCATTTGCCGCAATAGGACGTGTGAACCAAAAGCCTATTAATAAATAAGAACACATTCCAACCAATTCCCAAAAAACATAAATTTGTATCAAATTCGAACTAGTAACTAATCCCAGCATTGAAATATTAAAAAGAATCATATAAGCAAAAAATCTCAAATATCCTTGATCATGAGACATATAATTATCACTATAAATAAGAACCAAAATACCAACAGTAGTAATTAATATTAACATAATAGACGTAAGTGAATCGATTAAGCACCCAAACTCTAAAGAAAGATCATTATTTATGGTCCAAGACCATACATATTGATAAATAGAGCTATTATTGACTTGATGAATAGACAGATCAACCGAAAAAATCATAACTATAGTTAACAATAAAATACTAGGAAAAGCCCACATACGACGCAGATTTTTTGTTGCCGTCGGAAAAAATAAAAGTCCCACTCCTATTAACATAGGAACTGGAAATGGAATAAAAGGTATAATCCATGAATATTGATATGTATATTCCATACAATAAACAAAAAAAAATTCCGATTCTAATGAATTTTATTTCTTATTCGTTGGTTTTTTATCTTTTTTGTAAAGAAGGAGTTCGGTTAATAAAAAAAAGAAATATAGAATTAAAATAGACAGATGTATTATTAATTTGAATCTTTATTCAATATTTGAAATATTACATATTACATTACATATTACAAAGTATAAACTAAAAATGGAGCGATAACGAAATTCCTAGCAAAAAATAATTTTTTTTTAATTCGAATTTAATTTTATGTATAGAGTTGGAATAAAATAATTAATTACACCAAAACTAAGAACATTTTTATTTTTATATGAATGATGAATTAAAAAAAAGTCCTTTTTTGACAAAAATCATCGGTTCATTTTTGATTTTTTAACTAATTTAGTATTTTGATTACAATAAAAAATTTTGATGTTTGGAAAAATCAAAAAAAAAGGGTTATAATATTCAATGTTTTACTTTAAATAGGAAACAAAAAATGGGAATTAAGATAGATAAGATATATGGCTAATTAAAGAGAAATTCCTTTTCATTTACGGAAAAAAATGTCTTTGACATAGAACTATATAAAAATGAAAAACTATATAAATTATATGGCAGTTCCAAAAAAGCGCACTTCTATATCAAAAAAAATTATTCGGAATACTTTATGGAAAAAGAAAGGATATTGGACAAGATTGAAAGCTTTTTCATTAGCACAATCTATTTTTACGGGGAATTCAAAAAGCTTTTTTTGTAACAAATACAAACGTTAGAGTAATTTCAATTAACTGGATTCAATGAATATTTTTAAAATCAAAAAAAAATACTAATATAAATTTAATATTTAATATATATATAGTTATAGTATTAATTTCAGTATAGTATTAATTTATAATATTTACATTATCTATATTCTAATAAAAAATCCTTTGTTGAATGTAGTGTTCCATTTTTGATTTTGATTATAGAAGTGCTCTTTTTTATTTTCCACTGAATATAAAAAAATGGAAATACATTTCTTTATATTCAGAAAATGAAATAAATAAAAAAAGAGTCATTTAAAATTACATAACATAAACATAATAATTGGATTATAATTTTAGAATTATTAATTTATATATATAATAATATAATTTTTTTTTACTTTTACTAAGACTTCAGAATAAAAAATTATTTATATTTTATATTTAGAATAAGAATATAGATATAGAATAAAAAGAAAAGTATTGAAATATATATTTCGAATAGATTCTAATAAAATTCTTTATTTAATGTTTAGTAAACAAATATTTTACTTTAATTGATTCTTTGAATCTCGACAATTGATTAAAAATTAATTATTATGATTTTGAGTAAGCCGCTATGGTGAAATTGGTAGACACGCTGCTCTTAGGAAGCAGTGCTAGAGCATCTCGGTTCGAGTCCGAGTAGCGGCATGATATCTTATCTTTTCAAAAAAAAAAGGTCCTATAATGAACTCAATTCTTATTTCTATTCCTAGTATTTCGATTTTGTGATTATATATTATATGATGGTATTTTCAACTTTAGAGCATATATTAACTCATATATCGTTTTCGGTCGTATCCATTTTAATTTCAATTCATTTGATAACCTTATTATTAGTCAATGAAATCATAAGATTATATGATTCGTCAAAAAAAGGCATGATAATAACCTTTTTTTGTATAACAGGATTGTTAGTTACTCGTTGGGCTTTTTCGGGACATTTACCGTTTAGTGATTTATATGAATCATTAATATTTCTTTCATGGACTTTTTCCATTTTTTATATGGTTCCTTCCTTCAAAAAACATAAAAACGACTATTTAAACACAATAATCGCACCAAGTGTTATTTTTACTCAAGTCTTTGCTACTTCAGGTCTTTTTAAAAAAATGAACGAATCCATAATATTAGTACCCGCTTTACAGTCCCATTGGTTAATGATGCACGTAAGTATGATGATATTGGGTTATGCAACTCTTTTATGTGGATCATTATTATCTGTGGCTATTTTAGTCATTACATTCCAAGAACTGCTTGGTAAAAGCAAGAATTTGTTTTTTTTAATAAATGAATCATTTTCTTTTGTCGAAATTAAATACATGAATATGAATGAAAAAAATAATGTTTTCCAAAAAACAGCTTTTTCGTCTTATAGAAATTATTATAGATCTCAATTTATTCAACAATTGGATCGTTGGGGTTACCGTACTATTAGTCTAGGTTTTATCTTTTTAACAATAGGTATTATTTCAGGAGCAGTATGGGCTAATGAGGCATGGGGATCATATTGGAATTGGGATCCAAAGGAAACTTGGGCTTTTATTACTTGGACTATATTCGCGATTTATTTACATACTAGAAAAAATAAAAAATTAGAATATATAAACTCTTCAATAGTGGCTTCTATGGGTTTTTTTATAATTTGGGTATGTTATTTAGGGATAAATCTTTTAGGAATAGGACTACATAGTTATGGTTCATTTACATCTAATTGAATTAAAGTGAAGAAACAACTTTACAAATCTAAATACAGAAACCCAAATAAAATAGAATAAATATATATAATAACTAAAAAGAAAAATTCAAATAAATGATAGAGAACCCCTTAAATCAAGTAATGCGGTAGTGACTCAAGGGTTTCTCACAAACAACATATTCACTTAGAATTATTTCTTTTTTAATACATAAATTAATACATAATTAATACAATACAAATATATATATATATATTTGTATTGTACATAGGATTTATTTCTTCTTTTTTTTTCATTTATTCCTGAAAACTATCTATAAAAAATTAGATAGAATAGCTTCAACCTTGTCAGCCGAAAATGAAAAAATAAAATCTGGATAAATACCAATACTTATAACAGGTATAAGGATAGAAATTGAAATAAATAATTCTCGTGGCCCCGAATCAAAAAAATAAGAATTTGGTGTATTAAAAATCTTGTATCCATAGAACATTTGACGTAAGATAGATAATGAATAAATAGGAGTTAATATCATTCCAATTGCTGTTACAAAAGTTACTAGTATTTTTGTGATTAAAAGATATTTTTGGCTAGTAATTATTCCTAATAAGACTATCAATTCTGCAACAAAACCGCTCATGCCCGGCAATGCAAGAGAAGCCATCGATAACATAGTGAAAACTGTGAATATTTTTGGCATTGGGATAGCCATTCCACCCATTTCGTCGAGATAAAGAAGACGTAGTCTATCATAACTAGTTCCCGCCAAGAAAAAAAGAGCAGCGCCAATAAATCCATGAGAGATTATTTGTAAAATAGCCCCGTTGAGACCTGTATCGCTTATAGAGCCAATTCCTAAAATTAAGAAACCCATATGAGATACCGAAGAATAAGCTATTCTTTTTTTTAAATTACGTTGACCAAGAGATGTTGAAGCTGCATAGATTATTTGAATTGAACCTAATAGCATTAACCAGGGGCAAAATATAGAATGAGCACGAGATAATAATTCCATATTAATTCGAACCAACCCATATGCTCCCATTTTTAATAATATTCCGGCTAAAAGCATACAAGTGCTGTAATGTGCCTCTCCGTGGGTGTCGGGTAACCACGTATGTAAGGGTATAATTGGTAATTTGACAGCAAAAGCAATAAGAAATCCCATATAGAATATTATTTCCAACGCCATGGGATATGATTGATTAGTTAATAATTCAAAATTTAATGTTGGTTCATTCGAACTATATAAACCCATACCCAGAATTCCCAGTAATAAAAAAACAGAACTTCCCGCAGTGTACAAAATAAATTTTGTAGCTGAATACAAACGTTTTTTTCCACCCCACATGGATAAAAGTAGATAAACGGGAATTAATTCGAATTCCCACATGATGAAAAAAAGTAAAATGTCTCGAGAAGCAAATGTTCCTATTTGACCACTATACATTGCTAACATCAGGAAATAAAAAAATTTGGATTCTCGAGTAACTGGCTGAGCCGCTAACGTAGCTAAAGTAGTAATGAATCCTGTCAATAAAATGGGTCCTATAGAGAGTCCATCTATTCCGAATCTCCAGTAAAAGTCAAAAAAATGGATCCATTTATAATTTTCTGTCAATTGAATTAGTGGATCATCCAATTCGAAATGATAACAAAATACATAGGCTGTTAGAAGTAGATCCATTAAACAAATACAAATAGTATACCACTTAATGACCTTATTTCCTTTATGAGGAAATAAGAAAATTAAGGAACCCGCGGCTATTGGCAAAACTACAATTATTGTTAACCAAGGAAAAAAATTCGTGATAAAAATAAGATATACTTAGACTAGAAAAACCCGCGCTCAAAATACAAAAACAAATCTTTTGTATTTTGAGCGCGGGTTTTTGCCAGTAAAAAAAAGGTACTTGTGTGTGTGGTTCTTTTTGAAATATATCAATAAGCTAGACCCATGCTTCGAGTTGTTTCATGCCATAAATAAACTCTAACACTTAAGAAATCCGTCGGACAGGCGGATTCACACCTCTTACAACCAACACAGTCTTCTGTTCTTGGGGCAGAAGCAATTTGTTTAGCTTTACATCCATCCCAAGGTATCATTTCTAAAACATCTGTGGGGCAGGCTCGAACACATTGAGTACATCCTATACATGTATCATAAATCTTTACTGAATGTGACATTGGATCGTAATCCTTGAACATCAAAAATTCACCATTTTCGATCTAGTAAAGTCGTAAACGAATTATATATAAATATTACACCAGATGAATCAATGATTTATCATAATTTTGCTAATCAAAATCTACTTATAGATTAATTTAAATAAAAATAACATAATAGAACCAAGATACTTTGATTTCTTATGTTTGTTTTTGCAAACATTATCACATTATCATAAGTTATATATCATATATGCCAATTTGAAATATATGCCCATTTGAATTGATTAATAGTACACACTATTATAAATTCTACTTTTTTTTAGTAATACTATTTATTCAACAAATTCGATTGATTGATACGAGTTGATTTTCTATTACGATAAATAGAGGAAACAATAGCCAGTCCGATAGCTGCTTCAGCGGCTGCAACAGCTATAACAAAAATTGAAAAAATATTTCCTTTTAATTGACGACTATCAAAAAAATCGGAAAAGGTTACGAGATTTATATTAACTGCATTCAGTATAAGTTCAAGACACATAAGGGCTCTAACCATATTTCGACTTGTAATCAACCCATAGATACCTATAGAAAATAAAAAGGCACTCAAAACAAGTGCATGTTCAAATATCATTGACCAACTCCTTATCAATTTTTATTCATTTCAATATGAACGAGAATTTAACGGATTTTATTGACTAAAGAATATAAAAAGTCTACTACAAAAAGATAATATATTGACAATAAAAAACGATTTTCTACATAAATACTCTTTTACGTTCACATAGAATTCAACGAAAATAAATGTGATAAAATCTAACAAAATTCAATTTGGATTTATATTGTTAGTTCTAAAAATATCTTATTGGCGAGCCACAACAATTGCACCTATCAAAGCAACTAAAAGAATTATTGAAATGAGTTCAAATGGAAGAAAAAAATCTGTTGATAAATGAATTCCAATTTGTTGACTAGTACTTATCAAATCTTGCTCTATAATCTGATTTGGTCTTGTAGTCCAAATAATCCCATGCCATGATGTATCTAGAATAGTAGTTATTAGTGAAAGAAAAATACTTGTACAAACCGTCAAAGTAATTCCGTTCCCAACGGTCCAAAGATGAAAATCTTGGTAATATTCTGAACCATTCATGAACATCACAGCAAATATGATTAAAACATTTATAGCGCCCACGTAAATAAGTAGCTGTGATGCAGCTACAAAATGGGAGTTTGATAAAATATAGAATAAAGATATACAAACAAGAACCATTCCCAACGAAAAAGCAGAAAAAATTGGATTCGTAAATAATACTACTCCTAGACTTCCTAGTATAAGACCTGACCCCAAAAAGACTAAAAGAAAATCATGTAACGGTTCAGGCAAATCCATTATATGTAAAATAAGAGATAAATAAATCGAAATTTCATGACCTTATTGATATGACCAGGAAAAAAATTATAGATGAAATACTAAAATTCTCTCCGCATTGAATTGAACCTAATCCTAAGATAAGAAATGATCCTAATATAAAAAAAGTGAATTGCTATAAATACAGTTATTATCGAATCAATATCATTTCATTCGTTTCTTTATATGAAAGAGTAATTTCAAACTAGAAAATTAAAATTTTAAAAATGAAAGAAGTAAAAGAAGTATATGTATAATATATGATTGGATTTATATTCGATAATTTTCGTTTTCAGAAGAATTGGATTTAATTATCAATAATTTATAATTTTATTTGAATCGTTCGAATTGTATAATCATCAATTACTGATACTGGTAAACGGCCCAAAGCAATTTGATTATAATTCAATTCGTGGCGATCATAAGTCGAAAGTTCATATTCTTCAGTCATTGATAAACAATTTGTTGGACAATACTCAATACAGTTACCACAAAATATACAGATTCCGAAATCAATACTGTAATTAAGCAACCGTTTCTTTCGAATATCCGTTTCTAGTTTCCAATCAACAACGGGTAAATCTATGGGACATACACGAACACATACTTCACAAGCAATGCATTTATCAAATTCAAAATGTATTCGACCACGGAAACGTTCTGATGTGATTATTTTTTCATAAGGATATTGAATAGTTACAGGTAAACGATTTGCGTGAGATAAGGTAATCATGAAACCTTGACCAATGTACCTTGCAGCTCGGACTGTTTGTTGACCATAATTTATGAATCCAGTTACCATAAGGAACATATCGTGAATATCTCTGAATATTTTTTTCTTTCTCTTGTTTGATACAAGTTTTTAATTTTAATATAGAAGGTCCATTTTTTATAGTGAAAACAGTTGAGACGAAGTTGTTAATAATAGATTACCAAGAGAAATGGGTAAAAGAAATTTCCACCCAAGATTTAATAATTGATCTATTCTTAGTCTAGGCAAAGTCCATCGTGTTGTGATAGAAACAAATAAAAATAAAAAAGTCTTAGCTAGTGTAATAAAGATACCCATTATTGTTACAAAAACTCCATATGCTTTATTTATTTCAAAAAATTCAGAAACAAATATGTAAGGAATAGAGATATTTGGACCACCCAAGTAAAGAACTGTTACAAATAACGAAGAAATTAATAGGTTTAAATAGGAAGCAACGTAAAATAAACCAAATTTGATACCCGAATATTCGGTTTGATAACCTGCTACTAATTCTTCTTCCGCTTCTGGTAAATCAAAGGGTAATCTTTCACATTCTGCTAGGGAAGAAATTATAAAAACGATGAAACCCATAGGTTGACGCCATAAATTCCATCCCCAAAAACCATACTTTGATTGAGCATCAACTATATCAACTGTACTTAAACTGTTTGATAATCCTAGTCGGTGATAACATTACTGTTCCCATCTCTATTCCAGAACCGTACATGAGATTTTCACCTCATACGGCTCCTTTTTAAAGCCTTAAAAAAATCTACGGACCGAGCCATTTATTTATCCCTTGATATATCCCTAAGATATATAAGATTCCATTTTTTTGGACGGTTCTGAATTAGACCAATAGAATTCTGTCTGTCCTAATAACCTAATAAAAAATTGGAATAAGGAAAAATACATTGTATTTCATATTTTTTAATTTTTTTTTTATAAATAAATAAAAAAATATAAATAAATAAAAAATATGAAAGGTACTTCTGAATTGATCTCATCCCTTAACAAATCAAAAAGTAAATTTGTTGAGTAATAACTAAATTCTTTCATAAAATACTCTTTTAGAATTATCAATAACTCCTTCCAATAACTTCCTAATCGTTTTCGATTACGAAAAAGAATTACATGTTAGTTTTCAAAATTATGACATGAATTCTATCTCCATAAATATGGATATAAGACAAAAAAAGAAAAAGTGGATCCCTTTTTTTTTTTGTTCTTAACCTATTCTTTTTTTATGCAAGTATAATAAAAAAGGGACTTAAGAAAAAAATTAAAGGATTATTTCGTTTCTGATAGTCATTTATTTAATTAGTGGATAGAAGATACTCTGGATCGGAATTGTGGGGAGTACGGCTTTCTTTTTTCTACCAATTGAAAGCCCCAATTAGTATTCTTTTTTCTATTAGTCATAAATGTTCTTTTGGATATTTTTAAAAATATACGTTACAAATCCTTTGTATATCTTGGTGTTTCTAACCATCCATTCATTTTTTTTATTAATCCCTTATTTATTTTAATATATTTTATATATATGGTAATATATATAAAATATATTAAAATAAATTAAAGTTGGTCTTTTGTGCCCGCTTCAAGACAGGATGATTAATCAACCAACCTTGGGATAAACGACCACTTCTACTTAAAATTGAATTGATTTTTTCACTTAATTCTTATACATAGAAAATGAGACTCAATATTTTTACTGCAATTTAAAATTATCATACTTTCTATTAACTATAAGTAATATAGTATTCATAAATTATATTCAATAGAAGCTGTTTTATTGCACTCATATAACTATCTGATTAAATTATTCAATCTGAATAAATAAATACTAAAAATAAAAGGAATATATATTCAATTTATTAACCTCCTTATACTAGAAAAGTATTATAAAGAAAGGAGTATAGCAATAGTAATAGTATCGAACGACAAATTTCTGTCTTAACGAATCGCACGTAGAGATATCGATAACACACATAGAGCTAATGGTATTTCATAACTAATCGATTGAGCAGCTGCTCGTAGACCACCCAAAAAGGAATATTTATTATTTGACCCATATCCTGACATAAGAAGTCCAATGGGAGCAATACTCGAAATAGCAATCCATAAAAAAACACCAATATTCAGATCAGATAAAACAAAATTATACCCAAAAGGAATTACCGAATAGCTTATTATAATTGATATGACTGATATGGATGGTCCTATACTGAATAAACGAATATCTCCTCTAGATGGAATAAGATTTTCTTTGAAAAGTAATTTTGTTCCGTCGGCTAGAGCTTGAAGAACTCCAAAAGGACCGGTGTATTCAGGTCCAATACGTTGTTGTATTCCTGCGGATATTTCTCTTTCTAACCATACAATTGCTAGTACACTTATTGTAATTCCCAATACAAGAATAAAAATAGGTGAAAATGCCCATATAATTCCATATACTTCTTTAAAGGATTCTAATCTGAAAAAAAAATGCATATCTTGTATTTCTGTTATATCTATTATCATTTCAACGATCAACTTCTCCCATAATAATATCTATGCTACCTAGTATTGTCATAATATCGGCCAATTTCATTCTTTTAACTAATTGAGGAAGAATTTGCAAATTGATAAAACCCGGTGGACGAATTTTCCATCTCCAAGGAAAACCATTTTGATCTCCTATTAGAAAAATTCCCAATTCTCCCTTGGGGGCCTCAATTCTTACATAAAGTTCTTGTTTTGGCAATTCAAAAGTCGGAGACGGTTTTTTACTAATAAATCGATACTCAAAATCATTCCATTCTGGCTCTTTTTCTCTATCAAAGGAACGGATTTCTAAATTTTCATATGGCCCGCCAGGAATTCCTTCCAAAGCTTGTTGAATAATTTTTATGGATTCCATCATTTCACCAATTCGAACTAAATAACGAGCTAATGAATCTCCTTCTTTTTGCCATTGAACTTCCCAATCAAATTCTTCGTAACATTCATAATTATCAATTTTACGTAAATCCCATTGTATTCCGGAAGCCCGAAGCATCGGTCCCGATAAACCCCAATTTATTACTTCCTTTCCATCAATAACCCCTACCCCTTCAACCCGTTCTAAAAAAATAGGATTTCGAGTAATAAGTTTTTGATATTCAACAATCCTTGTTAAAAAATAATCGCAGAAATCAAAACATTTATCTATCCAACCATAAGGTAAATCAGTTGCTATCCCCCCAATACGAAAAAAATTATGCATCATTCTCATACCCGTCGCAGCTTCAAATAGATCATAAATTAATTCTCTTTCTCTGAAAATATAGAAGAAAGGGGTTTGTGCACCAATATCGGCCATAAAAGGCCCTAGCCATAATAGGTGAGAAGCTATACGACTCAATTCCAACATAATTACTCGGATATAGCTGGCTCTTTTAGGTACTTGAATATTTCCCAATTGTTCTGGTCCGTTTACAGTTATTGCTTCTGTGAACATAGTAGCTAAATAATCCCAACGTGTTACATAAGGCAGATATTGTATAATTGTTCGATTTTCCGCTATTTTTTCCATTCCTCTGTGTAAATAACCCAATATTGGTTCACAATCAATAACATCTTCACCATCTAGAGTAACAATAAGTCGAAGAACACCATGCATTGATGGGTGGTGAGGGCCCATATTAACTATCATAAAGTCCTTTCTTGTAGTTAAGATATTCATAGGTTTTTCCTCGATTCATTCTTATATGAATCGCTTAAAAAAGTTCATCAAAATGCAAGATCTAATAAATCGAATAATTGAGAATTACTTTTCAATTTAACGAATTTTTGACTCCCGAATATCAAACTGATTTATTAATTTTTTATAACGTATTCCATCTTTCTTTGACAAATAAGATAGTAATCGTTGCCGTTTTCCCAGAATTTTACGTAAACCTCTTTGAGATAAATAGTCTTTTCGGTGCAATTCAAAATGTGAAGTAAGTCTTCGTATTCTATTGGTAAAATTGAATACTTGAAATTCAACCGATCCCGGGTTTTTTTCTTTTTTTTCTTCTGAAATAACAGGTATAAATGCATTTTTTACCATAAAAATTGAAAGTTTTTTCCTTCTCCTCGCTTTATATATATATTTATTTTTTTTTTATTTTCCCATCTCCTCGCTTTATATATATATTTGATTTATTGATCAGTAATAAGAATGACACTAATTTTGAATTTTGTATATAAATATGAATTTCCTTAAAAAATAAAAGAGGATTTCGTTGATTTTTTTTGATCTAATGGATATTTCATTTTATTTATATCAATGCCACAATGCGCGTCTGTATTTTATATGAAGACAAATTTCGATTAACGAATTTTCAATCGCGGATACATATGTATTCTTACTATACTGAAACGACTTCCATTATGGGTATAAAACCAATAGCGATTTATACAAGCTAAATCTTCTAATCGATAATTTGGCCAAAGAAAAATTTTAAAATTCATTCGTTTTTTTTTATCTTTCTCAAGATATATATAGTTTTTAGTCAAAACTTGAAAACAATTATGGACTTTATTTTCATTATAAAATATTGTGTTTCTATCTATACTATTTATATTACTTGGATTTAAACAAATTAGAATTCTCAATTCTCTACGACGTCTAGGGGATAAAATATTTTCAGTAACAAGTAAATCAAAATTCTTTTTTTCTATTACCTTTTGATCTCTTGTTCTTGTAATGTATTTATCTAAATTTTGCTTATTAACATTACATTTTTCTGGGTATTTTTTATAAATTTTTCGTTTATTCTTATGAATTAATGAAAGACCCACGGTTTGATACATAAGAAATTTTTTCTTGTTTTTTCTAGACAAACGAACAGGTTCTATAACAAATATTTCTTTTTTTTTTAATTTTTTATTTTTTCTTAAGCCTTGAAGAGTTAAATTCTTCTGATTTTGAATCATCATAATATCTAGACCTAGCTCTCCTCTTTGAATAGACGCTATAGTAATTTCTCTTAAATTTTTCAATCTAATCAGGAGACAATATACTTTAACATTTTTGAATATTCTTTGACCTAAGAAATTCTTCCAATTCAAATGTAAAATCAAAAAATTTCTTAGTAAGAAATTAAGTTCTGCCTCCATCTTGTTCTTGTCTTTCTTTTTCTTTATACCCTTAATATTCTTTTCATTGCCTGATCCTACAAAATCTTTTTCTTGGTTTGAAAGAGGTATTTCAAGATTTATTTGATCGACGTATAATGTTTTTGCTTGATTTTGAGTCTCTAACTCCAATTCAAGAGATTTATTTTTTTTCGATGATCGATAAATATCGCTTATTTTTTTCTTTCTAGTAATGTTATTTTTATTTTCACTAATATTTTGATTAAAATTAAAAAAAAGTAATTGGATTGGTATGATCCATGGGTTATCCCTATATGCATTATAAAATATCACTAATTTTGAAAAGAACCAAAATTCAGGATTCGATATGGAACGATTTAGTATTTCTATATTGATTCTCGCCCAATCGAAATACTTTCTATACTGGTTTTTTTCCATATCTATAATAGTGTCTTCCGCTATATAATTTTTGATAAAGATATTACCTATTATATCAAATAATTCATTTTTATGCGCGTTGTAATTAGAATAAATTACTTTTTTTTTATTTGCTTGAACTTGAAATAGGGATTTCGATCCATAAATATATGAGTCTTTCTTATCCACATAATTGATAAAACTATAGGATAAAAGATCATAGCTATATTGTTTTCTCATTTTTTTTTTTTTTAATGCACCTACTTGTTCTTCTTTGTAAAGAATTAATCGGCTTTTTTCATATGAATTATATTTGGTTAAATCTTGATTTTGAGTTACGCGACATTGAATGATCTTATTTTTCCATTTTTGTGGTACTAATCTGGACCATCTGCTTTGGGATAAGTCATATTGATAATGATCCTTTAACCAATTTGTCCATTGATTTATTCCAGAATTGTGAGAGTTCTTATGTTTTAATTTCGAATGAAATATTCCCTCTATTCCAAAAAAAGAATCTTTTATTTCATTTTTAAGAAAAAAAAAATTTTCATGATATTCAAAAACCGATCTTAATTTATATATGTTAATAATTCGGGTTTGTAATAATTTTAAAAATACATATGCTTGTGACAAAAAGGAGACGTCACAAGAATTTTTTGAATTTGTATTCCTAGTATTAAAATATTTGTGTATAATCGAAATAAAGCGAATTATATTTTGATTTGTTTTATCAGTTCTTTCTGCATTTGGTTTATTAATGTAAATGGATTTATTGAAAATTTTTTTTGTTGATTCAAGAAAAAGTTGTGTATTGATCCTCGGAATACAAATGATATATAGAAAGATATCTATGTATGTCCTTTTCATGAAAAATTTAAAAAAAGAATGTGATTTACGAGTTAATTGAACATTTCTTCTTCTTTTTAATATCTGCAAATTTTTGTTTTTTAATTCGATCCTTTTAACACCATAAGTAGTTTTGTTCGAATTAATATTTGTCTCTAAAATTATAAGCCCTTTTTTCATTTTTTCGATTTTTTTAAAAATTTCTTTTCTTTTAGCATTCAGATCCTTTATTTTTTTTTTTTTTATTGAATAATTTGCCGAATTTATAGATTGAATTTGAGTGGTTGCTTCGAAAATAATTGGACTGTTCTTCCCGATTATTGAATCTTTTTTGCTTTCACTCAATTCATCTATTTTTTTGAATTTAAATTTAATAAATAGAACTTTTGAAAATTTTTTTATTTTTTTCGTTAGAAATAGAATACTTTTGATGATCCATTTTGCTTTTTCTTTTAAGATATTTAGAAACAATTTCAGTTTTTCACTTAAAGCTTTTCGAACTAGAAAAATGAAAAACTGAAATTGTTTCTTTTTTTTTTTTAGTTCTTTTAAAATCGGATTAAAAAATGAAAATCGATTTTGGGTAGAACCAGAAAAGGGCAATTCGACTTCTGTTCCCCAAATTGTTAAAAAACAAAAGTTCTTTTTTTTCATTTGATCTTTTTTCTTTTCATTGGATCGTAGCTTAGATTTGTGCCAAGGTTTTAGACGAAAAGGAAATAATATCTTTATCTGAATACCGTCTGTTAGCCATTTTTTTGGAAATTCTGTTTCGGATAATTGAACACCATTATACGTACATTTAATATACATTTCTCTCTTCCAATCCCTAAAATCTTCAGACCATTCAGGAAATTGAAAAAATAATATACGAACAATATTTTTTATTATTATCAATGAAGGTAATATAATATATTTTCTAAGAATCGATTGCGTTATTAATAAAAAACCCCTTATTACTTGAGCAAATATAAGACTATCCCAGGCTTCTGCTATTTCGATACGTTTTTTTTCCTCATTTTCTTTTTTTTGTTCCTCTTTCGAACTTTCTTTTACTTTTTTCTCTGTATAATCATAAATTTGAAATTCTTTCTTTTTTCGAATCCAATTTTTTAACATAAAAAAGATTTTCATTGACTTGATACTATCAAAAAAAAAGAATAAAGGTATCTCCATTTTATCCAAAAAAAGGGGGGAATGCACACTTTTTTGAAAAAATTTCCAAGTAACTGTTTTACGCCTTTGAGCACGTATAGATCCTTTTATTATGTCTCGCCGAAAATCCGATTGTTGTGAATAACGTATTAAAGCCAATTCGTTTTTTTTTTTAGTATTATCGGTATCTTCCGTATCATTATAAGTATTGTCTTTCTTAAAAAATTTAGATTTATTTAAAATGACTACACGTTTGGCTTTTCTAGAACGAATTTGATAATTCTCTGCTTCAATTTTTCCGTCCAGTTGTTCTAATTCGTCAATAAATTTGTATGACCATCGAGGAACTTTTTTACGGATTTCGTTTATTCTAATACATTCAGTTCTATTTTGATTTACTATTGTTTTTTCCTTCAAATCTGTTCTAATTGCATCGAATAAGATTTTGATTCTTTTTTTTTTTTCTTCTTCATCTTCAGAATTCTTTTTTATTTGTTCATCTTCTGGAAATAAATGGAGTGCTTCACAACCTAAGCTTGATACTGATTTTTGTGAAAATTTATGGATTGGGTTAAAAAAAAAAAATGAAATTCCTAATGCTTTTCGATCAAATGTTTTTATTTTCTCCTCCAATTCTTGATAATTATTATTATTATTTTGATAAATATTATTATAAATATTATTATTAATATAAAGAAAGGTACCATGAATTTTATTTATCAAAATTTGATTTTTTTTGTAAGTTTTTTCATCTTGGATTCGTCCACGAAAAGATCTGTTTAAAAAAGGATCATATATTTTAGTTAAGTATTTTGTTTTAGTTTCATCATTACACAATCGAATTCGGTTTTCCAATATATCCAGAGAAATCAATTTATTATCAATAACTTTTGCCCTATTTAGAAATTCATTGCTCAGTTTCTTTCTTTTTTCTTCATTAGTATAGTTCCAATAATTAGACAATTCGTCATAGGAAATTTTATCTCTTGTGAAGAGATCCAATTTTGTTTCCATCATTTTTTGAAAAGTTGATAAATTTGATGGATACGTAAAAGATATTCTCTCTTTTCCATCACTTTGGCATGTATGAAAAAAAAATTCTGAAATTTCATTTTTTACGATATTTTCAAATCGATTATTTTTTATATATCGAAATGGACGATTCCATCGTTTATAATTAAAAAGAATGCTTACAAGGGGTTTTTGAGCAAATTCTAGGCTATATTTATCCTCATCGATTTTGTACAAATTCTTCTCTTTTTTCGAAAAAATATCTTTGTTCTTGGATCTTTTTTGTTTTTGTTTAGTTCGTACCCTTTGCAAATTTTTTTCGACATCACTTTTTCCTTTTTTATAAATTTCATTACTTTTTTGAATTTCTGACAATTTCTTAGTAAAAAAGGGGGGCGGTATTCTGCCTAAATAATATAAACAGGTAACAAATAAGAAAATAATAAACATTTTAAACATTGAATTTCGAAATTCTGACATAATGTACTTATTTGATTGAATAGGTACATTAGATTTAATTGAATTATTTTGTTGTATGCAGACTAATATAAATTCAATCAATTTCATCAAAAAAATGTGACCAATTAACCAACCAATAAAACTACTTGTGAAAAATAAAAATTTATTGTTGCATCGAAATAAATAAATATTTACTAATCTTATTAATATTGAACTTGGTAAAAAAAAAGGATTTAATAACTGGAAAATAAGATTCTGAAAGAATATTTTTTGAATACTAAAATTGCGTATTGAATTTGGATTCTTGTATCCATAATTCAAAAAGTTTTTGTGATTA